TTTATATTAGAACGGGCATTTATATACTTACCTCGATTGGAGTGCTAATTTGAGTATTGAAAATGTGAAAAATTAAAATAATAAACTAGGGAGAAGTGTGTTAAAAGTGATGGTGAATATATAAGAGGGGGGGGGGAATATATAATATAATTTATGTCCTGTTACCATTGACTGCCATGCCCATGCCTACCATTATGGTGGTGCTCAAGATGCAGTTAAGTCCAGCTACAATCAATGCTCCGGGTCAGGGCCTCAGACGGCCATAGCTGAGTCCAAGCATCCCCCAAAATAAAAAAATACCAAATGTATGACACCACAGTTATGTGTGAGCATGGGCTGATTAGTCATTAGTCCATCGAGATGTCTTATTTAAGGGGAACGAGTGGGCGATTTTAGGTGAGATGGCCCTGAAGAAAGAACCAGATGTCTGATAAAATTCATTAAATAGCTACCCCCACAATCTATGGGCCCGGAGCGAGAAGAGGGATCCCTGCCAAGCGGGTTGCTGGTTTCACGCGGCATGGTGATCAAGCTCGTGATCTAGTGGAAGGGATACGCATGTTGACAAGGATTGATTTGACTAAAATGTGCTATGTACGACCAATGACTTAATGTACCATGTACTATTAATAGATGTCATGTACTTGCTTATAAGCATGGGGCATTTAATATAATGTACTATATACATATTATGTCATTATTACATTAATATTATGTACTATATATACAGCATGTTCTTGTTATATAATATAATGTGCAGTATACATGTTGTGTTTTGTCGCATTATGTGGCACAGCAGTACATTTAAAATATGTCCAGCGTGTTGTGTAATTAGTTAGTATTGATTTATAATTTTTTGGGCTTGGGTGCAAAGTTTGTGTTGGATAATTAAAAATTTTTATGAAATTAATACTGATAAGGCTCTTGAAGTTTGTGGTACTATATTAATAGAATTCAGGGAATAGTTTAAATAGAACTTCAGCTTTGGGAGTTGATGGTGGGGCGGTTGCTTCTTCCTTGAGTCTTGGGGAGGTTAGTATTCTCCTTTTTTGGTTTACAAGACCAGTGTATTTAATATACTACAAAGACTTATCTTCATTTTAGGAAGTTGTTTTCGATTATGCTGGTCACTGGTATTAGTACTAAGATAAGGAGNAAATACATGATGGATGCTAGCTGTCCGATGATTATATATGGGTGTTCAACTGGTTGTCCTCCGATTCATGTTAGTGTTAGTAGATCTGCTACTAAGATTCAGAAGAGGCATTGGCTTAATGGTCGGAATATTATGCTTCGTTGTTTAGATGTGTGTAGTAAAGGTAAAAAGATAAGAATAAGAATTGATAGTACTAGAGCTAGAACTCCTCCGAGCTTGTTGGGGATCGATCGTAGGATTGCGTATGCGAATAGGAAATATCATTCGGGTTTAATATGGGGAGGTGTGTTGAGTGGGTTTGCTGGGGTGTAGTTGTCAGGGTCTCCGAGGAGGTCGGGTGTAAATAGTACTAGTAGTATTAGAGCTAGGACTAACAGTAGGGCGCCTAAGATATCTTTGATAGTATAGTAAGGGTGGAATGGGATTTTGTCTATGTCTGATGAGATTCCTGTTGGGTTGTTAGATCCTGTTTCGTGGAGAAATAGTAGGTGGACTATGGCTAGTGCTGCAATAATGAACGGGAGGATGAAGTGGAAAGCGAAGAATCGGGTTAAGGTTGCTTTGTCCACTGAAAAGCCTCCTCAGATTCATTCAACTAGGTTGGTGCCAATATAAGGGATTGCTGATAAAAGGTTTGTAATTACTGTTGCTCCTCAGAATGATATTTGTCCTCATGGTAGCACGTAGCCTATGAATGCTGTGGCTATAACTGTGAATAGGAGAATTACTCCGATGTTTCATGTCTCTAGAAAAGTGTATGATCCGTAATATATTCCCCGTCCTACATGTACATACAGGCAAATGAAGAATATTGAGGCTCCGTTTGCATGTATATATCGGATAATTCAGCCGTAGTTTACGTCTCGGCAGATATGAGTGACAGAAGAGAATGCTGTTGTTGTGTCTGACGTGTAGTGTATTGCTAGGAATAAGCCTGTGAGGATTTGTAGAATTAGGCAGATTCCTAGAAGGGATCCGAAGTTTCATCATGATGAGATATTTGACGGGGCTGGGAGGTCGATGAATGCGTTGTTTACAATTTTTATTAGTGGGTGGGATTTTCGAATGTTGGTCATTAGTGTTCTTATAGTTGAATGACAACGATGGTTTTTCATATCATTAGTCATGGTTAAATTCCATGTGAGAATAATGATAACATACATTGTATTTATTTTGAGTATTATTTTTGTGATGGGTTTTGTAGGGTTCTCTTCGAAACCTTCGCCTATCTACGGGGGGTTAGGGTTAATTGTGAGTGGTGGGGTTGGTTGCGGTATTGTGTTGAATTTTGGTGGGTCTTTTTTAGGTTTGATGGTGTTTTTAATTTATTTGGGTGGCATGATGGTGGTTTTTGGTTATACGACGGCTATGGCCACGGAACAGTATCCTGAAGTTTGAGTTTCTAATAAGGTTGTCTTGGGGGCATTTGTTACGGGTCTGTTGATGGAGTTACTTATGGTTTTTTATGTGTTGAAGGAGAAGGAGGTGGAGATTGTGTTCGAGTTCAATGGTTTAGGTGATTGGGTTATTTATGATACGGGGGATTCTGGGTTTTTTAGTGAAGAGGCTATGGGGATTGCGGCTTTATACAGTTATGGGACTTGATTAGTTATTGTGACTGGCTGATCTTTGTTTATTGGGGTTGTAGTTATTATAGAGATTACTCGTGGAAATTAAATAGGATTATGCTAATAAGGAATGTAACTAGGAAGGAGAGGAAATATAGTTTAATTAGGCCTTTTTGATTTGTTACCATAATAGATATTTTTATTTGGATGTGTGAGGTTGTTTTTGGTAAAATACTTTCCAGTCAGATTAAGTCTAGGAGTAAGGATGCGGATTTTTGGCTTATTGTCAGGTTAGCATAGGGAATTAGGCGGTGTATGATTGTGGGAAAATATCCTAGTATGTTAGAAAATTTAAAGCTGTTTGAAGGGTAATGAAGTTTTAGGTTCTGGGTTATGTTGCTGACTTCTAGGGCTAGAATAAAGCCTAGGATTGTGACTGCTAAGGCTGTTGTTTTTAGGTAGAGGGGTATGGTTATTTGGGGGATTGTTATTGGTGGTATGCTGTTTGAGATAATGAACCCTGCGAAAATGCTTCCAATCAAGAGGCGTTTAATAGAGTTAATTAGAAGGGGGTTGTTTTCATTGATGGTCACTAAGGTCGGGAAACGGGGTTGTCCGAGGAGTGCAAAGAAGATGATTCGGGTGCTGTAGATGGCTGTGAATGAGGTAGCAATCAGTGTTAATAGGAGGGCTCAGGCGTTGGTATATGACGTGTTGGCGGTTTCGATGATTAGGTCTTTGGAGTAGAATCCTGTAAGGAAAGGTACTCCTGTTAGTGCTAGGCTGCCAATGATGAGGGCTGTTGTGGTGAATGGTATGGCTTTAAATAGGCCGCCTATTTTTCGAATGTCTTGTTCGTCATTCAGGCTGTGGATGATGGAACCGGAGCACATAAATAGTATGGCTTTGAAGAATGCGTGGGTGCAGATGTGGAGGAATGCCAGATAGGGTTGGTTAATGCCGATTGTTACTATTATTAGTCCTAGTTGACTTGATGTGGAGAAAGCAATGATTTTTTTGATGTCGTTTTGGGTAAGAGCACATGTTGCTGTAAATAGTGTGGTAATAGCCCCTAGGCATAATATGATGGATTGGGCAAATTTATTGTTTTCTGTTAATGGGTAGAAGCGGATCAATAGGAAAATGCCCGCTACTACTATTGTGCTTGAGTGGAGTAATGCTGAAACAGGGGTTGGGCCTTCTATTGCGGAGGGAAGTCATGGGTGTAGGCCAAATTGGGCGGATTTTCCGGTTGCAGCGAGGACTAGGCCTAGTAGGGGTATGTTAGAGTTTTCCGGGTTTAGTATAAAGATCTGTTGGAGGTCCCAGGCATTCAGGTTGGTTAGAAATCATGCTATTGCCAGGATGAATCCGATGTCTCCGATACGGTTGTATAAGATAGCTTGTAGGGCTGCTGTGTTTGCATCTGCTCGTCCGTATCATCACCCAATTAGTAGGAATGATATGATTCCAACGCCTTCTCATCCAATGAATAGTTGGAAAAGGTTATTGGCTGTAACGAGGATTAGTATTGTGATAAGGAATAGAAGTAAGTATTTAAAGAATTTGTTAATGTTGGGGTCTGAGTGTATGTATCATATTGAGAATTCCATGATGGACCATGTGACGAACAGTGCTACCGGAACAAATATTGTTGAGAAGTAGTCTATCTTAAAGCTTAGTGACAATTTAAGGGTTTGGATCGTTAGTCAGTGTCAGTTTGAAATGATTGTTTCTTGGCCCGTATGAATAAATATTATTATAGGGATAGTGCTGGTAAAGAAGGCATACGAGATGGTTGTTTTTACATATAGTGGGTAGTTAGAGGTTTTGTGGGTGTTGGAGTTTATTATTATGGGTATAGTTAGTAGGAGTAGAGTAATTAGTGTAAAGGAGGAGAATATATTTATTACTTTTATTTGGAGTTGCACCAATTTTTTGGTTCCTAAGACCAACGGATAACTTCTATCCTTTAAAAGTTTGAAAAAGCCATGTTGTTAGTCATGGGGCGTAGAATTAGCAGTTCTTGCATACTTTTTCGGTAAATAAGAAGGTGGCGAGCTTCTGTTTTTAGATTCACAGTCTAATGTTTTTTTAAACTATATTTACAGTACAGAGGACCTAGGATAATTTTTGGGTTCAGGGATAGAAGTAATAGGGGAATGATGTGTAGTGCTATGAGTGCATTTTCTCGTGTAAAGGAAGGTGAGATGTTGTTGATATGGTGGGTATGTTTTCCTCGTTGAGTTATAATAAGTATGTACAGGGAGTACAGAGCGGTGATTACTATGTTTATCCCTATTAAAATAATTGTTATGTTAGATCATGAGAAAGTTGATACAACTACGAAGAGTTCTCCAACTAGGTTAATTGTTGGGGGTAGGGCTAGGTTGGTTAGACTTGCTAGGAGTCATCAAGTAGCTATTAATGGGAGCAGTGTTTGAAGTCCTCGGGCTAGGATCATGGTTCGACTGTGGATTCGTTCATAGTTGGAGTTTGCCAAGCAGAAAAGTATAGAGGATGTGAGGCCGTGGGCAATTATTAGGGCGGTAGCTCCTATGTAGCTTCAGGGCGTTTGGATAAGAATTGCTACGATGACAAGTGCCATGTGGCTTACAGAGGAGTATGCGATAAGTGATTTTAGATCTGTTTGGCGAAGGCAAATTGAGCTAGTTATGATTATACCTCATAGGGATAGTATAATGAATGGGTATGCTATAAATTCGGTTGTTGGGTTTAGGAGTAAAGTGATTCGTAGTATGCCATATCCTCCTAGTTTTAGCAGGATTGCTGCGAGGACCATGGAACCTGCGATAGGAGCTTCTACGTGGGCCTTGGGTAGTCAGAGGTGAAGACCATACAGTGGTATTTTTACTATAAAGGCCATTATACATGCTAGTCATATGAAGACGTTTGATCAGGAGTTTGGTACGGGCTGTACCCAGTATTGCAGTACTAGGAAGTTTAGGGTTCCTACCGTTTTTTGGATATAAAGTAGTGCAACTAGTAAGGGTAGAGAACCTGCCAGTGTGTAGAACAAGAAATAAAGTCCGGCGTTTAGGCGCTCTGTTTGGTTCCCTCATCGAGTGATGATAATGAGTGTTGGAATGAGTGTTGCTTCAAATAAGATATAGAATAGGATCAGTTCTATAGCGGTAAAGGTTATGATTAGAAATAGCTGTAATAAGATTAGCATGGTGATAAATAGTTTTTTTCGAGTTATATTCTCCTTTGATAGATGATGTTGGCTAGCCATTAGTGTTAAGGGAAGGAGTCATATAGTCAGGATTAGTAGTGGGGTGGATAGAGAATCGGAGAAGAATGTTGGTGAGAAGTTAAGGCTATTATCGCCAAATTGGTTTATGAGTAGCAGGCTTGTAAGGCTAATTAGTAGGGCGTGCATTGTGGGATTGATTCAGATTATGTTGTTTTTTGATAATCAGGTTAGGGGTATGAGTATTGTTGTAGGAATGATGTATTTTAGCATTTGAGTAGGTTTAGGTTTTGTACATAATCAGTGCCATATGTATTTGATACTATTACTAGTAGGGATAGTCCTAGTGCTGCTTCACAGGCTGCGAAGACTAGTAGGATGATGGGTATTATACTGGCTAGGGTAAAATGTGAATTTAGAATTGTTAGGGCTGCTATGACAAATAGGGATAATATTATTCCTTCAATACACAAAAGTGAAGATATTAGGTGGGATCGGTATATTAATAATCCTGTGAGAGACACTGCAAATGCTATTATAATGTTTATGTACACTAGGGACATTTGGTAATTATGAGTTTAAATCATAATCTAATGAGTCGAAATCATTCATTTTATTTTAAACTAAATACCATATTCGGTTCACTCTAGTCCTTTTTGGGTTCACTCGTAAGCAAGACTTGCAGCTAGTAGAAGAATTAGGAATAGGGCTATGGTAAGTATTGTATTTAGATTGGTTGTCTGTGAGGCCCATGGTAGTGGTAGCAATAGTGCAATTTCTAGATCGAATAAGAGAAATGTGATAGCTACTAAGAAGAATTTTATGGAAAAGGGGAGACGGGCTGATCCTATAGGGTCAAATCCGCATTCGTATGGGCTTGTTTTTTCTGAATATGAATTTAGTTGAGGGAGTCAGAATGCGATAATAACAAGTAGTGTAGCTAGTGAAAAGTTAGTTAGTAGGGCTAGTATCAGGTTTATTATTCTTTTTTGGGTTGGACCAAAACTAACTGATTGGAAGTCAGTTGTACTTGTTAATACTAAAAGAATATGAGCCTCATCAATAGATAGATACATATAAGAAAAGTCACACTACATCTACAAAGTGTCAATATCAGGCAGCGGCTTCAAAGCCAAAATGATGACTAGAGGTGAAGTGGAATTTTAGCTGGCGGAAAAAGCAGACAATTAAGAATGTAGATCCAATAATGACGTGGAGGCCGTGGAAGCCTGTGGCTACAAAGAAAGTTGAGCCGTATACACCATCTGAGATAGTAAAGGGTGCTTCATAGTACTCTGAGGCTTGTAACAGTGTAAAATATACTCCTAGTGCAATAGTAATAAATAGGGCTTGTAGTATGTGGTTGCGGTGTCCTTCTATTAGGCTATGATGAGCTCAGGTAATGGAGACTCCTGAGGCTAATAAGACGGAGGTGTTAAGTAGTGGGACTTCCAGGGGGTTGAGTGGGTGGATGCCTGTTGGTGGTCAGCAACCTCCTAGTTCGGGTGTGGGGGCAAGGCTTGAGTGGTAAAATGCTCAGAAAAATCCGGTGAAGAATAGGACTTCAGAAATAATAAAAAGGATCATTCCATAGCGGAGACCTTTTTGGACGACTGGGGTGTGGTGTCCTTGAAAGGTGCTTTCTCGGATGATGTCTCGTCATCATTGGTATATTGTAAGTATGTTGGTTGTTAGGCCAAGTATTAGTAGAATTGTTGAGTTGAAGTGGAATCACATGGTTAGGCCAGATGTTATTAGCAGGGCGGATAGGGCTCCCGTAAGGGGTCAAGGACTTGGGTTTACTATGTGATAAGCGTGTGTTTGGTGTGTCATTATGTATTGTCGTGTAAGTATAGGCTAACTAAGAGGGTAAATACGTAGGCTTGAATTATGGCTACTGCGAATTCTAGGATCGTTAGTAGGATTAGGACAGTGAATGTGATGAAAGCTATCATGGTGCTAATGTTTATTAGTGCGAGCGTAGCTCCTCCAATCAGGTGAATCAGTAGGTGACCTGCAGTGATGTTAGCTGTTAGTCGTACGGCAAGGGCTATTGGTTGAATAAAAAGGCTGATAGTTTCGATGATGACTAGTATTGGGATTAGCGGGGTTGGTGTGCCTTGTGGTAAGAAATGAGCGAGTGATGCTTTGGTTTTGTTGCGAAACCCTGTGATGACAGCCCCTGCTCACAGGGGAATGGCTATACCTAGGTTTATTGATAATTGTGTGGTTGGTGTAAATGAGTGAGGTAGGAGACCTAGTAGATTTGTTGATCCGATAAATATAATTAGAGATATTAATATTAGCGCTCATGTTTGTCCCTTAGTATTGTGGATAGCTATTATTTGTTTTGATACAAGTTGGATTGCTCATTGTTGGAGGGATACGAGGCGGTTATTTACTAGTCGAGTTGATGTTGGAAACAGTAGGCTAGGAAATAAGACGATAAGAGTTACAAGAGGGAGGCCTAAAATTATTGGGGTAATGAAAGAGGTAAATAGGTTTTCGTTCATTTTGTCTCTCAAGGGGTGTTTTGTTTTGATACTTTTGTTGTAATTGGCTTTGGGTTATGGTAAAAGTTGTGCTTTGAAACTTTTAGTTGAAAAATGATGAATAGAGTTATGAACATTGATATAATTATTGTTAGTCATGTTGATGTGTCTAGTTGTGGCATACCACCAAGGAGAGTTTGACGCTCTCAGTCTTTAACTTAAAAGGTTAATGCTAATATAGCTTCTTGGTGAATTTACAGTATTGATGCGGATCATTTTTCAAAGTATTCTAGTGGGACTAGCTCGAGAACAATGGGTATAAAGCTATGGTTTGACCCACAGATTTCTGAGCATTGGCCGTAGTATAGGCCTGGTCGGGATGATATAAGAGTTGTTTGGTTTAAGCGACCTGGGATTGCATCTGTTTTTAACCCCAGGGAGGGTACAGCTCATGAGTGCAGTACGTCTTCAGAGGAGACTAGCATCCGAATTGTTACTTCTATGGGTAGTACAACTCGGTTATCAACTTCTAGTAGCCGTAATTCTCCAGGTTTTAGCTCTGGTGTTGGAATTATATAGGAGTCGAAGCTTAAATCTTCATAGTCTGTGTATTCATAGCTTCAGTATCACTGATGTCCTATAGTTTTTACTGTAAGGGATGGATTATTAATCTCATCCATTATATATAAAATTCGTAGAGATGGTAAAGCAATTATAATTAGGATAATAGCAGGCAGGATGGTTCAGATAGTTTCCACTTCTTGTGCGTCTATTGTACTGGTGTGGGTTAACTTTGTTGTTAGTATTAGTGAAATGACATAAAGCACTAATGAGCTAATTAAAAAGACGATTATTAGCGTGTGGTCGTGGAAGTGTAACAACTCCTCTATGATTGGTGATGTGGCGTCTTGGAAGCCTAGTTGTATGGGGTATGCCATATGAGATGTACAGGGTTTTCACCTGTAATTTAACCTTGACAAAGTTACGTAATATTTTACTAACATCTCATAGGCTGAGAAAGACATAGTGGCTATGATGTTGGCTTGAAACCAATAATAGGGGGTTCGATTCCTTCCTTTCTTATTTTAGGTTGACGTACACGGGTTCTTCAAATGTGTGATATGGTGGGGGACATCCGTTTAATCACTCTAGGTTTGTTGTAGTTAAGTCTACGGTTGATACTTCTCGTTTAGATGCAAATGCTTCTCAGATGATAAAGACTATTAATATTACAGCTGTTAGGGAGATAAATGAGCCTATTGATGAGATAGTATTTCATGTCGTGTATGCGTCTGGATAATCAGAATATCGTCGTGGCATGCCTGATAATCCTAGGAAGTGTTGTGGGAAAAAGGTTATGTTAACCCCTACAAATATGACTGCAAAGTGGATTTTAGCTCACGTGTCATTAAGGGTGTAACCTGAAAATAGTGGGAATCAATGTACGAAGCCTCCTATAATGGCAAATACAGCCCCTATTGATAATACGTAGTGGAAGTGTGCGACTACATAATATGTATCATGGAGAACAATGTCTAAGGAGGAGTTAGCTAAAACAATTCCGGTTAAACCTCCTACTGTGAAGAGGAAAATGAATCCTAGGGCTCACATTATGGCTGGTGATCATTTGATATTTCCTCCATGAAGTGTTGCTAGTCAGCTGAAGACTTTTACTCCAGTTGGGATAGCAATAATTATGGTGGCTGATGTGAAATAGGCTCGTGTATCGACGTCTATTCCAACTGTGAATATATGGTGGGCTCATACGATAAATCCTAAAAATCCAATTGACATCATAGCCCAAACTATTCCTATATATCCAAATGGTTCTTTTTTTCCTGAATAATAAGTCACAATATGAGAAATTATTCCAAATCCGGGTAGGATAAGAATATAGACTTCTGGATGTCCAAAGAATCAGAACAGGTGTTGGTATAAGATAGGGTCTCCTCCTCCTGCTGGGTCGAAGAAGGTTGTGTTTAAATTTCGGTCTGTTAATAATATTGTGATGCCAGCTGCTAGTACAGGAAGTGAGAGGAGTAACAGTACGGCGGTGATTATCACGGATCATACGAATAAGGGAGTTTGGTATTGTGATATTGCAGGGGGTTTTATATTGATAATTGTTGTGATAAAGTTAATAGCCCCTAAAATTGAGGAAACACCTGCTAAGTGAAGGGAGAAAATGGTTAGGTCTACTGAGGCTCCTGCGTGAGCTAGGTTGCCTGCTAAAGGGGGATATACAGTTCAACCGGTTCCCGCTCCGGCTTCGACTATGGATGAGGCTAAGAGTAGGAGAAAGGAAGGGGGAAGAAGTCAGAAGCTTATATTATTCATTCGGGGGAATGCTATATCAGGGGCTCCAATTATTAAAGGAACGAGCCAATTACCAAAGCCTCCGATCATAATGGGTATTACTATAAAGAAAATTATTACAAATGCGTGTGCGGTTACAATTACGTTGTAGATTTGGTCGTCTCCGAGTAATGTTCCGGGTTGACCTAATTCAGCGCGGATTAGTAAGCTTAGGGCTGTTCCCACCATACCGGCTCAAGCACCAAATAATAAATATAGGGTGCCAATGTCTTTGTGGTTGGTTGAAAATAATCAGCGGTTGATGAACATAGGTAAAATGGCTGAGTAAGGCATTAGACTGTAAATCTAAGAACAGGGGTTGATTCCTCTTTTTACCAGGCTCCGTGGTGAATTTACACGTTGAATTGCAAATTCAGAGAAGCAGCTTTAAATTCTGCCGGGGCTTCTCCCGCCTTTTTTTTCTCGCGGCGGGAGAAGTAGATTGAAGCCAGTTATTTTAGGGTGTTTAGCTGTTAACTAAAATTTCGTGGGGGTGGAGCCCACCAGTCTAGTGAGGATTTAGCTTAATTAAAGTGATTGATTTGCGTTCAGTTGATGTAAGGTACAGTCTTGCAATCCTTATCAGGAGTTAAGTACATAATACTTTCTTAGGGCTTTGAAGGCTCTTGGTCTATTTAACCTAAACTCCTATTCTAGGATTGATAGTATTGGGGTTAGTGGTAGTAGTATAGTTGATAGAACAATTATTGTTGGTAGAAGAGTTATTCGCTTTGTGGATGAGAACTGTCATTTTATTTTTATGTTGTTTGTGGAGGGGAATATTGTTAGTGCTGTGGTGTATGCGAGTCGTATATAGAAGTATAGGTTTAGTAGTGCTGTAATTGCCATGAGGGTTGGTAAGATAACACTATCGTTTTTTGTTATTTCTTGAATGATTATTCATTTTGGGATGAATCCTGATAGGGGAGGGAGGCCCCCTATTGATAGGAGGGTTACTAGGACTAGTACTGTTATGATGGGTGCTTTATTTCATGTGTGTGATAGTGATAGGGTGGTGGTAGTTGAGTTGGCTATAAACAGTATGAACATGGTGGAGGTTATAATAATATAGATGATTAGGTTTAGTAATGTTATAGTAGGGTTATAGAGAAGTACTGCTGTTATTCATCCTATGTGAGCGATTGATGAGTAGGCCATAATTTTTCGTAGTTGTGTTTGGTTTAGTCCTCCTCAGCCTCCGATTATAATTGATAGTATAGATAGGGTTAGGATTAGGTTAAGATTAATTGATGGTGAGATTTGGTAGAGTACGGATATGGGTGCTAGTTTTTGTCATGTGAGTAAAATTAGGCCGGAGGATAGGGGGATGCCTTGTGTTACTTCTGGAACTCAGAAGTGGAATGGGGCCATTCCCAGTTTTATGGCGAGGGCCATTGTTATAATCATTGAGGCCACTGGATTGAATAGTTTTATTACGGTTCATTGGCCTGAAAATATTAGGTTAATAATAATAGCTATTATTAATAGTATTGAGGCTGTTGATTGGGTTAGGAAGTATTTGGTTGATGCTTCTGTGGCTCGTGGGGTATGGTTTTTTATTATAATGGGGATAATAGCAAGCATGTTTATTTCAAATCCGATTCAGATAAATAGTCAGTGGGAGCTAATTATAACGATAATAGTTCCTAGTATGGTGGTCAATAAAATGATAGTGAAGATGATTGGGTTTATTAGTATGGGAAGGGTGTAAACCAACATTTTCGGGGTATGGGCCCGATAGCTTAATTAGCTGACCTTACTGTTAGAGCTTGGTGTATTTGGTAGCACGAAGAATTTTGGGTTCTTAGGGGTAGGTTCAATTCCTATAGTTCTAGAAATAAGAGGGTTTAAACCTCTATTATTTACTCTATCAAAGTAACTCTTTTGTCAGACATATTTCTTATGTTTGTGGGGGGATGCTTGCTAGTAGGATAGGTATTGACACATGTCATATGCATAAGGCTAGGGTCAGGGGTAAGAAGCTTTTTCATAGTAAGTGTATTAATTGGTCATAGCGAAATCGAGGGTAGGAGGCTCGGATTCACAAGAAGGAGATTGTTAGTAGTAAGGATTTAACGGTAAAGTTGATTGTGTATAGTTCTGGTATGTATGGATTGTGGAAGGCTCCCAGGAATAGGGTTGTTGTGAAAATATTTATTATGATGATGTTTGCGTATTCTGCTATGAAAAATAGGGCGAATGGTCCTGCTGCATATTCTACGTTGAAGCCGGATACTAGTTCTGATTCTCCTTCGGTAAGGTCGAAGGGAGCTCGGTTTGTTTCTGCTAGTGTTGAGGTGAATCATATCATTGCTAGGGGTCATGCAGGGAAAATTAGTCATACTTGTTCTTGTGTGATGATTAATGTTGATAAGGTGAAGGATCCATTTATCAGGAGTACCGATAGCAGAATGATTGCGAGTGTTACTTCATATGAGATTGTTTGTGCTACTGCCCGTAGGGCTCCGATTAGTGCATATTTTGAGTTGGAGGCTCATCCTGATCAGAGGATGGAGTATACGGCTAAGCTTGACATAGCCAATATAAATAGGACTCCTAGGTTTATGTTGATTAGGGGGTAGGGTATGGGTAGGGGGATTCATATGGTTAGGGCTAGGCTTAGTGCTAAGATAGGTGCTAAGATAAATATTGATACTGAGGATGTGGCGGGGCGTAGTGGTTCTTTGATGAAAAGCTTGATTGCGTCGGCAATGGGTTGGAGTAGGCCGTATGGGCCTACAACATTGGGACCCTTTCGGAATTGTATGTAGCCTAAGACTTTTCGTTCCACTAATGTGAGGAATGCTACGGCTAGCAGGATAGGGATAATGAGTATTAGAACATTGATTATGAACATTTTGTTAAGGAGAGGATTTGAATCTCTGGATATAAAAGTTTAAGTTTTATGCAATTACCGGGCTCTGCCACCTTAACTAAGCCCTGTTTCTAGGGCAGGGTTTTTGTATTGTTAATTGAGATGGAGTCATTAGTTATTTTGAGGCGCTTATTTTAAGTTGGCCTTATTTCTCTTGTCCTTTCGTACTGGGAGAAATACATAATAGATAGAAACCGACCTGGATTACTCCGGTCTGAACTCAGATCACGTAGGATTTTAATCGTTGAACAAACGAACCTTTGATAGCGGTTGCACCATCGGGATATCCTGATCCAACATCGAGGTCGTAAACCCTATTGTCGATATGGACTCTTGAATAGGATTGCGCTGTTATCCCTAGGGTAACTTGTTCCGTTGATCAAGCTTTTTGGATCAATAAGCGATTAAGTGAGTTGACTTGTAGGTCTAGTCTTTAAAATCGCTCGGAGGATTTTTTATTCTCCGAGGTCACCCCAACCGAAACTGCCAACTTATAAGAAAATATTGTTATTCCCTGAGTGGTTTATTATGTTTTCTTTAAATTGGTTAGTTAAAGCTCCATAGGGTCTTCTCGTCTTGTTAGTTTATCCCCGCCTCTTCACGGGGAGGTCAATTTCACTGATTGGAAGTAAGAGACAGTGAAACCCTCGTGTGGCCATTCATACAAGTCCTTATTTAGAGAACAAATGATTATGCTACCTTTGCACGGTCAGGATACCGCGGCCGTTAAACGATTGTCACTGGGCAGGCAGTGCCTCCAATACTGGGGATGCTGGAGGTGATGTTTTTGGTAAACAGGCGGGGTTTGTGTTTGCCGAGTTCCTTTTACTTCTTTTAATCTTTCCTTGAGTGCATTCCTGTGTCGGATTAACAGTGTAACTAATAAATTGTTAATTATTGGGTTGTTTTTATTAACTGTTAATAGTCAGGGTATTATCAGTCACTGACTTAAACTCATGCAGGGAGAAAATGTTTCTTGTTACTCATATTAACATTGTTGCTTCTATTTTGTAATAGATTAGTCCAGTATTAGGGTTAGGAGTTGGTTGCTTGACTTTTGGGATCTTTGTTAGTTTTGTTGTTGAGCTTTAACGCTTTCTTAATTGATGGCTGCTTTTAGGCCTACTATGGTATTCTTAGGTCTTACTCTCTGTTTAAGGTTGTATCCTTTATCTAAAAGGCTGTACCCTTTTAGATTAACTTTTAAAGATACAGTGGGATTTGTTTAAATTTTTGGTATCTTTAAAGCTGAACTGAGATTCATTTTCTGGACAACCAGCTATCACCAGGCTCGTTAGGCATGTCACCTCTACTCATAAATCTTCTCACTATTTTGCCACATAGATGAGTTGGTTCTTAATAAACTGTTTATGAGTAGCTCGTCTGGTTTCGGGCTACTTAGCTAAAATTCGTTTTGTTAAGTTCTGTGCTAGTTAACTCATTATGCAAAAGGTACAAGGGGTAATCTTTGCTTTTTTATACTTTGATTTTTTTCTTTCATCGTTCCCTTACGGTACTTTCTCTATAGCGCCATGTTTAAAAATTTCTATCTCCTATACTTTAGGCTAAGGGGTGAATGTTTTATTTTATTTTCGTTTAATGATGGGGTTGTTTTGGGCTAGATTTGGTTCAAGATATTTATGGTGTATAAAATCTTCTAGGTGTAAACTAGATGCTTTGTTTAAGCTATATCTTAATTCATCCAAGCACACTTTCCAGTATGCTTACCTTGTTACGACTTATCTCCTCTCTCATGGTTAATGTATGTAAATAAATTTTGGGGTATTAATATTTGTTTGAGGAGGGTGACGGGCGGTGTGTGCGTGCTTCATGGCCTGGTTCAACTAAGCACTCTATTCTTAGTTTACTACTAAATCCTCCTTTGGCTATTAATTTCATAATGGCTTTCGTGTGTTAATTTTCTTAATTTAAGAAAATGTAGCCCATTTCTTCCCATTTCATAGGTTACACCTTGACCTAACTTTTTTATGTATTATGATTATGCTTACTTTTGTTCCTTTTTAGGGTTTGCTGAAGATGGCGGTATATAGACTGTATTAGCAAGAACTGGTGAGGTTTATCGGGGTTTATCGATTATAGAACAGGCTCCTCTAGAGGGATATGAAGCACCGCCAAGTCCTTTGAGTTTTAAGCTATTGCTAGTAGTACTCTGGCGAATAATTTTGTTTATATAACTATTTGTGTTTAGGGCTAAGCATAGTGGGGTATCTAATCCCAGTTTGGGTCTTAGCTATGGTGTGTCAGCTGTTGTAGAGTCACTTTCGTCATTTATTTTCACAGTAATTACGGCTTTTTACGGCTTAATTAAAGTTTAACTCTATTTGGTGTGGCGCTTAAACACGTTTTACGCCGTACTCCTGTTAGCTCGGGTTAATCGTATGGCCGCGGTGGCTGGCACGAAATTTACCAACCCTAATTAACATAACTTAGTCGAACTTTCGTTCATGGCTTAATTTCTATCACTGCTGTATCCCGTGGGGGTGTGGTTAAGCAAGGTGTCGTGAGCTACGAGTGTGTGCTTGATACCAGCTCCTTTTAGTCTTATTGACCTGGAGGGCATTCTCACTGGGATGCGGATGCTTGCATGTGTAAGTTTGTTAAAGGACAACAGGAAGGCCAGGACCAAACCTATGTGTTTATGGAGTTGGTGGACTCATCTAGGCATTTTCAGCGCCTTGCTTTGGTTTTAAGCTACATTAAC